AAAGGGCCTTTATAATTTTATAATATAATTCTAATTTATCCTTTCTAATTAGAAAATAAATAAAATTAAAATAAAGTTCTTCTTTTTTTTTCTATTCTCTATCTAGAATAGATAGATAGAAATAAATTGCGTCCAATAGGATTTGAACCTATACCAAAGGTTTAGAAGACCTCTGTCCTATCCATTAGACAATGGACGCCCTTCATTCCTATTTTTGCATTTTTTCATAAAAAGAAAAAGGAATTAGACGGATTTAGGGAATACAATAAAAAAAGGATGCATATCAAAAAGTATAATGCATCTGTATATCATAATCATATGAAGTTAAAAAATGATTATATAGCGGGTAGCGGGAATCGAACCCGCATCGTTAGCTTGGAAGGCTAGGGGTTATAGTCGATGTTGGTTGATCATTTTTAACATCTCTAATTCAAAACCGAACATGAGATTTTTATTTCATTCGGCTCCTTTATGGAAGATCTATGTATTCCCATCAGAGAAAAAATGAGATCCATAACATCTATGTCAGCTTTTTTTACAAATGCATCTAAAGCTACTTGCTTTTTAGATGATCCCTCTAGAAGAGGGGGATTCTATCAAATCTTTTTAGTCTCTTTAGTCTCTAGTCTAGTTACTTCGTTCCCTATTTCTTTTAGACTCGTGGGATCCTAAGGAAAATACTTTTGTTTCTACCGAGCTGAAACAAGAAGCCGAGGGTTCTAGTAAACCAAAACCATCATTTTCTAGCTATTTGGCTTCAATCTCCCCCTTTTTCAGCGCAAAAATTGAAGATTTAGTTACGATTGAAAGTTTTGTACTATCATCCATAGATCCTTTATTCATACTCATTCGATTGGAAGAATTTAACCAATCAAAAAAATTATGCTTCTCGACTCCATAATCCAAAATTTTTATGAAAATTCTGATTGCCTTTTGGATAGAAATCGTGAGAATGTATTTTCTTTCCTCAAATGTCCTATTGAGGGGTAAAGGATTAATTCTTTTTAAGAAATAAAGTTTTTGATCGGAATATGAAATATGAAAAAAAAATGGAAAGACCCCTTAACTATTTAAGTTGTTAATAGAACGAATCACACTTTTACCACTAAACTATACCCGCTACATATTCATTATTGGATATGAATGGACCTTTTGTCCAACAAAGTAGTCAAGATAGCATCAGAATCATGAAAACTCCAGCATTAACACGTGCCGCGGAACGGGATTTAAAACTTGAAAAAAAAAAAAATAGGTGAATAGCAAAAAGTTTAGTCAAATTTAAATAGTGTACTAAAGTTTTAAGTCTTTTTTTTTGAAACTTCCCTTCACTTGAACCACTTTTATAAATATGTGTTTTCTATTTTCTATTTGATATTTTTTATCTTATAAGATCTATTTCTTTCTTAATACTTCCTTCTTATTAAGTGAATTATTAAGATGAATATAATACTGAACTTCAACTTTCATTTAGAATGAAATTTGTTTTTCATTAATGAATTTACGAATTTTCTATCTAATTATTATTTTGAAAATAAAGACGAAAAATAAGAGTACTATATTACTATTATACTAGTAATACTATTACTAGATATTACTAGAAAAGAAAACTTTTACTAGAAAGACTAAATATTAGAATTTCTATTTTATACTCATTTAGACTCTAATATAGTATATATACTATATATATAGTATATTAAGGTATAAGGTACTCTAATATATTAAGAATATATATCTAGATATATATAATTTCATAGATAATTTCTGAAAGAATTTCTAAGATAATCTATCTATTATAATCTTATATTATTTCTAATAATTAGTCTAATAATTAGGAATAATATAAGATTATTCTTATTGTTTCAATAACAATTTTTGTTCGTTGGAACAAAATAAGTACTGGCCCGGCCAGTACTTATACTTAACCAGGCCGGGAAAATGAACCTTTTATACAAAATAAAAGAAGTAAGGTATTCTTTCTATTGAAGAAATATGTTTCGAATCATTGAAGTAAAATAAAGATTGTTATCAATCTTTACTTCACGTGTTAAATCACATGATAAATTTTACATTTTGAATGTGGAGAGATGGCTGAGTGGACTAAAGCGTCGGATTGCTAATCCGTTGTACGAATTATTCGTACCGAGGGTTCGAATCCCTCTCTCTCCGACCCCCTAATAACTTGATATTTTATAATTAGAATAAATTTCAATTATTTTCTTTTATGAATCTTGTATCTTTATCTAGCATCTATTCCATTTATTTAGACATTTACCTATGAAAAAATAAAGTAAAAACAAATCTCATATCTTTTTTTATTCTTCACGCCCAGGATTACGCCCCGGATCATTAGATAAGAATCCGAAGATGAAGAGAGAAACAAAGAATATTACTACTGTGTAAACGAATAGTTTAAGAGTAAGCATTACAAATCTCCAAGATAAGATCATCTTTTTTAAGGAAATAGATCACCTATTTTACGATACACACTATACACTATTTTGATATGACGCTCTAAAGATGAAAAAAAAAAAGGAAGTTTTTTTTTGAAATTTCTTTCTAATGTAATATTCTAATGTAATAAGATTCGTATTTTTTGTTACCAAAGATTTCTTGCCATATCCATATATATAATTAGGTATTGTATGGTATCTTATAAAGGAAAGGTCAGAACAAAAGAAGAAATAAGCTGATTAAAGATAAAGACCATCGCCCCCTTCCCTTATTCAAATGAAATTTCAATAGAAAATACCAGAATCTTTTTTTTTTTTAATCGAGGGTTCCTAATGTCCAGACTTATCTGAATCTTATTTCTGATCTTATTGATTTTAAGAATCAAAATCTCATCTTTTTTTTATCAAATAAATTATGGATTGAATATAGATTTCATTTTTATCGAAAACTTACAGCAGCTTGCCAAACAAAGGCTAATAGAAAAAAGAGTAAAGGGATAACTGGCATAACGTCTACGATTGGATTGAAAAAGGCATAAGCCTCGGGCAATTTGGCGAAGAAAAAACTATTCGAATAAAGGGTAGAATTAAGACAGATACAGATTAAACTAAAGATATTAAACATAACAAATATTCTTTTCTTGTTCTTAAAGATTCAAATGAAATTGAAATGATAATAAATTCTCAGATTGGATTGAGTTGTTTTTCTGAGGGAAAAGAAAAAAAAAAAGAAAAAGGCAGATAAAAGAAAGAAATTCTTCTTTTTCTTTGACTTCTCCCCAATCAAGAATCCTTCCTTACATTCTCCAATCAAATAAGAATACAAGGAATTCTATTTTCATACAATTATCTTAATTGAATTCTAAATAATGATCAATTCATCTTTTTGATTCTATATCTATTGTATCTATTGTGTTGAATCTCAGCGACAACATGTCCTATATTTCTTTTGGTTGGTTATTGACGAATAACCAATATTTAGCTTAGTTTTTCTTAGACCAAATAAAAATGGGGCGTGGCCAAGCGGTAAGGCAACGGGTTTTGGTCCCGTTACTCGGAGGTTCGAATCCTTCCGTCCCAGATCGTTTGCATTAGAAACGAAAGATTCTTCTCTATTGAAATTTTCATTCAAAAATTTTCTGTTTCATTTTGGATACAATGTTATCCAATCTGAATTCTAAATTATAAAAATCATTCTTAGAATCATATATTTTTTTTTTTGAAAAGAAAAAGAGGGATCTTTTATGATGGACAATTCCGAAAGATCTGTTGAAGATGTAAATAAGTTTGCTTAAAACTGATTTTTTTTCATGTGATATTATTCATATGAGAAAATTCATATGAGAAAATATGGGATAATTTTAAGTGAAATCCTTTCCGGATAAACATTTCTTTTTCAGTTTATAATATTATGTAATAATATTATTATTATGTATCGGTTCAACCAATGACTATTCATTATTCCATATTGAATCAATTGCATACGGTTCCAAATTAAAATAAAATGAGAGGGATGTTATGGTAAAACTTCGTTTGAAACGATGTGGTAGAAAGCAACGTGCGACTTGAAGGACATGTTGTCTGTGGATTCTGACATCCACCATTTTCTATACAAATGGAGATGCTTTTGTCTCGACATAGTTTGTTCTGCTAGGAATCTAATTGAATTTGTCTTGGGTTGCTAAATAAAGATACTAATGGTATCTAAAGGTATAGCATATGATATGATGGAGCTCGAGCAAAAATGATTGATTCATTTATCGGGGGAATAATCTAGGGTTAGTGACAATCAATAAGTTAGACCAACTTTGTAAATAGATTATCTATATCTAAATAGAAACTATATCTAAATATAAAATATAGATAAATATATATATAAATGGATAGGTTCAAATTTTTGAAATGAAAAAATAATCAAATTTGTCGAAATTTTCAAACTGTTTCGATAAAGAGTGTATCACAAAGAATCAATCTTTCGTATGATTTTTCCCTTTTCCATAGAAAGAACAAAAAACAAAAGGTATGTTGCTGCCTTTTTGAAAAGGAGTAAGGATCACCGAAGTAATGTCTAAACCTAATGATTTCACAAAGTGCAAAGCAAAGACAACAAATTCCGGAACAAGGAAACACTATTTTCACTTGTCTCAACAATTGGATCAGAATGAGTAAAAAAAAAATAGATCCGAAAGGAGACAAAAAAATAGGTTAGAGACAGCTCAATAAATTCTAAGGATTTCCTTTCGAACTCTTTCAAAACTACCCAACTTGAGTTAGGAGTACGAATGAAATTTATTTTCTGTAAATAAAGAAAAAAAAAAGGATCAAATTACAGTCTAATTCTTTATGGATCCATTTCTCTTTCTCTTTCTATCTATAATATAGATAGAAAGAGAAATTATAGAAATTATAATCATTTTTTTCTTGAGCCGTATGAGGATAAAACCTCCTATACGTTTCTAGGGGGGCATTTTTTATCTACATCTATCCCAATGAGCCATCTATCAAATCGTTGCAATTGATGTTCGATCCCGAAGAGAAGGAAGAGATCTTCAAAAAGTGGGTTTTTATGATCCGATAAAAAAACAAACTTATTCAAATGTTCCTGCTATTTTAGATTTCTTTCAAAAAGGTGCTCAACCCACAGGAATTGTTTATTCTATTTTAAGGAAGGCAGAATTCTTTAAAGAATTTCAAGTTTCTTTGGATTTTTATAAATTATAAATAAAGAAAGTAAAAAAAAAAAAAAAGAATCATGAATAAAAAAAGGATAGGGTAACTAGTACCTATCTTTTTGTAATTTTTTTTCATATTTTTTTCTTGCTTTTTTTTTTTTGAACCCCCCAACAAGGGGGGGTAATCTTTCTTCTTTCTTATATTTGTATTGTACTTTCTTTATTTTTGATTAAAGGAAGCCGCTATTTTTTCTATCTCTATTTTCTCTATAATTTCTTAAATTTTTTTTTTTCTTTTTCTAAAGAGTCCATTCATATTGACAATGACGTCTCAAATAAATATAATTTGATCGTATATAAATAGATCTTTTTATCCCCATTTCCTCCCCTATTGGATCTTTCCTTTACTTTAGTAAAATAGATGATTTTGCTGTATTTTTTTGATTTCGATCATATCTACACTTCATATTGATCCGGGTTGCTAACTCAACGGTAGAGTACTCGGCTTTTAATTGCGACTATGATCTTTTACACATTTGGATGAAGGAATTCGTCTAGACTTTTGGTAGAGTTTATAAGACCGCGACTGATCCTGAAAGGTAATGAATGGAAAAATAAGCATGTCGTAAAAATAATAGAAAAAAGAATAAGATAATCATAGAAAAAGAATATTTCTAGTACTCATAATAGAAATAGAACGAGAATTTTTATTTTTCTAACAATTTTTAAGTTCAGTAAAGTATTTCGGGTCTAGTGAATAAATGGATAGGGCCTTATGGCTCCAATTCGAGTAAGACAAAAAAGCAACGAGCTTCCCTTCTTAATTTGAATGATTACCCGATCAAATTACTAAATATACGTTAAAAATAGATTAGTGCCTGATGTGGGAAAAGGTTCTCTTGTGAATTGTGAGTGGACCTTTTATTCTTTTTTTTTTATTAATCCTAATTATTCTTTATTGTGGATTAGAGACGGATGTGTAGAAGAAATAGTATAGTGATAAAAAAATCATTTTTTTTTTTCCAAAGTCAAAAGAGTGATTGGGTTGCAAAAATAAAAGATTTTTACCCCTTTTTCTTATTTATTTTTTATTTCTTTTCTTGTTAATCTAAGGAGAATAACAAGAAAAGAAATAAAAAATTGGATAGAAAGGGAAAGGAAAAATATCTGTAGATTGGGCTCTCTGTCTCCGGCGTATATATTCTTTATTTGTTCTTACTTTTATATAATAATAATATTTTAATATTATTTTACTTATGAATTTCTCATTCTGTTTTTTACATCATAGTACAGTATAAAAGTATATAAAAGTATGTATTTTTGAAAGTAAAAATATAGACAGTGCATAGTCTATAATAATACTAGACTATATTATTTTATTAGAATTATTTCTTAGAATAATAGAATAAGAATATTCTTATTTGTATTTTATTATAGTTATAAGTTTTTTATTCTAAAATACTCTTTTAGTATAAGAGAAACAATATACTACATACAACATACGCCGTTCTGACCATATTGCACTATGTATCATTTCATAACACAAGAAGTGCCTCCCTTTTTTGGTTACATTAGAAATGTATTTCAATGACAAAATTACAAGGATATTTAGATTGAAAAAAGATAGATTTCGGCAACAAAACTTCCTATATCCGCTACTCCTTCAGGAGTATATTTACTCACTTGCTCATTATCATAGCTTTAATAGTTTTATTTTTTACGAACCTGTGGAAATTCTAGGTTATGACAATAAATCTAGTTTAGTACTTGTGAAACGTTTAATTACTCGAATGTATCAACAGAAATCTTTGATTTCTTCGGTGAATGATTCTAACCAAAATTCATTTTGGGGGCACAAGAATTCTTTTTCTTCTCATTTTTCTTCTCGAATGGTATCTCAAATGGTATCAGAAGGTTTTGGAGTCATTCTGGAAATTCCATTCTCGTCGCAATTAGTAATTTCCCTTGAAGAAAAAAGAATACCAAAATATCAGAATTTACGATCTATTCATTCAATATTTCCCTTTTTAGAGGATAAATTATCACATTTAAATTATGTGTCAGATCTACTAATACCCCATCCCATCCATCTGGAAATCTTGGTTCAAATTCTTCAATGTTGGATCAAAGATGTTCCTTCTTTGCATTTATTGCGATTGTTTTTCCACGAATATCATAATTTGACTAGTCTCATTACTTCAAATAAATCTATTTACGTCTTTTCAAAAAGAAATAAAAGATTCTTTTGGTTCCTACATAATTCTTATGTATATGAATACGAATATCTATTCCTGTCTCTTCATAAACGGTCTTCTTATTTACGATCAATATCTTCTGGAGTCTTTCTTGAGCGAACACATTTCTATGGAAAAATAGAA